CCATTTGTTAGAACAACTTCCATTGAGTCTCTGCACCTATCCTTTTTGGTTTTCGCTTTCTGAACCGTTCTTTGTTTTCAGAAAACGGGATTTGGCTCAGGATTGCCCATTTTTATTAATTCCAGGGTTTCTCTGAATTTGAAAGTTCTCACTTAGTAAGTTTCCATACCAAGGCTCAATCCAATTAAGTCCGTAGCGTCTACCAATTTCGCCATATCCCCTTAGTTGAGATTAGGATCTCACACTGTGATGTCCTTCCCCCTTTTCTTTGATTTATACCGGCACTAGTGAATTTATTAGCGACTTATTACTATCTCGAACAAGTCTTTTCTCATCTTTGATTTTTGGTCCAATCAAAAACGATTTTATCATTTCTGTCTCTACAATTCAATATAAGTAGATACATACCATCTATCTATCTGTCCCCCTTCCGATCACCTTTCTATGTAATTTTCGTTACTTAAACGGTCGATTTTTCGTCCTCAATTACACCTTTCCGAATGAAAGCGGAGGCATGTCTCATTTGTTATAACTAAGAATTCCATTCAATAATTAGAATTTGAACGAGAGATGATAGGGAATAAAATAGAGAAGTATAATCGAATTTCAAATGTCAGTTGAATTCAAAAACGAAAAACAAAAATTTTTTGAATAGTTATTCGTTTCTTAGTCAATAATCTAGAATATTATTGTGAGAAACAAATCGAAATTCGACAGGCCCAAATTAATCGTTATGTTCTATAAGATTTCAGATTTTTGGAAATTCTATATTTTCTTGTTTTTCTATTCATATTTATTAGGAATAGCTAAGAATTTCCAAAAAAAAATTGTATTATACTAGTTACTAGCAAGCAAGGATTCTGAGAGTTTATTGAATTCTGAGGCGTCTAGAATTTCTCTTAGGTCAGCCTACTTAGCTCAGAGGGTAGAGCATCGCATTTGTAATGCGATGGTCATCGGTTCGATTCCGATAGTAGGCTTTTCTCTCTTTCTTTTTTTGGTTTTTCATCATTGAGAATGTACTTTTGAAATCAAAGACTATTGAAAAAAAAATGTCTTCCGCTTTGGTTAAAAGTGATCAATTTATTATTTGTACCTATTCTTTATTATTTATTATAATAAAATATCGATTAAAGAATAGGTACAAATAGAAAATCGAGGTACTTGTATGACAATTTTTAACTTTCCCTCTGTTTTGGTACCTTTAGTAGGCCTAGTATTTCCCGCAATCACAATGGCGTCTTTATTTCTTTATGTTCAAAAAAATAAGATTGTTTAGAACTGATGGGACAAAGTTTTTTTAGACTTGTATAATAACACAGGGATTAGTGGAAGATGGTATAAGCAGCTTCCATCGAAAACCTCTTATATCTGCAGAACCACGATATATGGGTAAATGGAGTATGTGGATATCTTTAGTGGGGTCGTACGAAGGATATGTTATTAGTTTAGATCTAATCAATTTAATGAATTATTCCTTAATGAATTACTCCGAAAGGTTCCTATCAAACTAGTGCTAGTTGATGAGAGTTACTTCGGAACCAAAAAGACTAAAGTCAAATTCATTTGGGCTATTCGCTCAATTCCAAGAAACTGAAACCGGATCAAGTATGAGTTGTCGATCAGAACATATATGGATAGAACCTATAAGGGGATCTCGAAAAACAAGTAATTTCTGCTGGACTGTTATCCTTTTTTTAGGTTCATTAGGATTCTTGTTGGTTGGAACTTCCAGTTATCTTGGTAGAACTTGGATATCTTTATTTCCGGTTCAGCAAATTGTTTTTTTTCCACAAGGGATTGTGATGTCTTTCTATGGGATCGCGGGTCTTTTTATTAGCTCCTATTTGTGGTGCACAATTTCTTGGAATGTAGGTAGTGGTTATGATCGATTCGATCGAAAAGAAGGAATCGTGTGTATCTTTCGTTGGGGATTTCCCGGAAAAAATCGGCGTATCTTCCTCCGATTCCTTATAAAAGATATTCAGTCCGTCCGAATAGAAGTTAAAGAGGGTCTTTATGCTCGTCGTGTCCTTTATATGGATATACGAGGACAGGGAGCCCTGCCATTGACTCGTACTGATGAGAATTTGACTGCGTGGGAAATTGAAAAAAAAGCTGCGAAATTAGCCTATTTCTTGCGTGTACCCATTGAAGTCTTTTGAGAACTGTGAGAAAATTTCTCAGAGGATTGCAGAAGGGGAAAAACTCAAGAATCCTCTTTTTCTATCACGAATTTCTATAACATAACGAAACTGAGGTTTATTCCGAACATTTATTCGAGCTGTTGGGTTGATATATCGGGAAAGAATATTTTTTGGCTTATTGATTCATTCGAATTCCAAGTAGCTTCTTAGTCAATTTTGGTACTCTTTCGCGATTCAAGAACTAAGGCCTAACGCACAAATAAAAAGATTGAATAGATTCCTAGGTTCGATACCTTGGAATAGAACTCGTGTGTAAGAGAAATATTAGAGGGCCTCGAGTCGACGACTGAGATGAATTCATTAACAAGTCATAGATGAAAAAATGGCAAAAAAGAAAGCATTCACTCCTCTTTTATATGTTGCATCTATAGTATTTTTGCCCCGGTGTATTTCTCTCTTATTTACTAAAAGTCTAGAATCTTGGGTTACTACTTGGTGGAATACTGCGCAATCCGAAACTTTTTTGAACGATATTGAAGAAAAGAGTATTCTAGAAAAATTCATAGAATTAGACGAACTTCTCCTCTTGGAGGAAATGATCAAGGAATACTCGGAAACACATTTACAAAACCTTCGGATAGGAATCCATACCGAAACAATCCAATTAATCAAGATGCACAACGAGGATCGTATTCATACGATTTTGCACTTATCGACAAATTTCATCTCTTTCCTTCTTCTAAGTGGTTATTCTATTTTGGGTAATAAAGAACTTGTTATTCTTAACTCCTGGACTCAGGAATTCTTATATAACTTAAGTGACACAACAAAAGCGCTGTCTATTCTTTTATTAGCTGATTTATGTCTCGGATTTCATTCGACCCGCGGTTGGGAACTAATAATTAGCTCTGTCTACAAAGATTTTGGATTTGGTCAGAATGATCAAATTATATCTTGTCTTGTTTGTATTCTTCCAGTCATTCTAGATAGCATTTTTAAATATTGGGTTTTCTATTATTTAAATCGTCTATCTCCGTCACTTGTAGTGATTTATCATTCAATAAGTGAAAAATGATCTATGAATAGGAAATTGATCTAATTCTAATCTTTCTTACTTTGTAGTTGTACATAAGGAAAGCATTGCAAATCGTACTTACTTTTTCCATTTCGATGAACCCAGGAGATTGATCCTATATATTATCGCCCTAAAAATATTCCAGTAAATAGCAGAATCGTGGATAGGAAACTAGATTAGTAACCTACTCAATTTATTGTAGAAATTTTCCGTATCAATGATTGGACCATGCAAACTAGAAAGACTTTTTCGTGGTTAACGGAACGGATTACTCAATCCATTTCCGTATCGCTCATGCTATATATTCTAACTCGGACATCTATTTCAAGTGCCTATCCCATTTTTGCCCAGCAGGGTTATGAAAATCCACGAGAAGCGACCGGGCGTATTGTATGCGCCAATTGTCATTTAGCGAATAAGCCCGTGGATATTGAGGTTCCACAAGCGGTACTTCCCGATACTGTATTTGAGGCAGTTGTTCGAATTCCTTATGATATGCAACTGAAACAAGTTCTTGCTAATGGTAAAAAAGGCACTTTGAATGTCGGGGCTGTTCTTATTTTACCGGAGGGGTTTGAATTAGCCCCTCCCAATCGTATTTCCCCCGAGATGAAAGAAAGGGTAGGCAATCTGTCTTTTCAGAGCTATCGCCCCAATAAAAAAAATATTCTTGTCATAGGCCCTGTTCCCGGTCAGAAATATAGTGAAATCACCTTTCCTATTCTTTCTCCAGACCCCGCTACTAAGAAAGAGAGTCACTTCTTAAAATATCCTATATATGTGGGCGGAAACAGGGGAAGAGGTCAGATTTATCCCGACGGGAGCAAGAGTAACAATACAGTTTATAATGCTACAGCGGCCGGTATAGTAAGTAAAATTATACGAAAAGAAAAGGGGGGGTACGAACTAACCATAGCGGATGCATCGGATGGACGTCTAGTGGTTGATATTATTCCCCCAGGGCCGGAACTTCTCGTTTCAGAAGGAGAATCTATCAAATTGGATCAACCGTTGACGAGTAACCCTAATGTGGGCGGATTTGGTCAAGGAGATGCAGAAATTGTACTTCAAGATCCATTACGTGTCCAAGGTCTTTTGCTCTTCTTGGCCGTTGTTATTTTGGCACAAATCTTTTTGGTTCTTAAAAAGAAACAGTTCGAGAAGGTTCAATTGTCCGAAATGAATTTCTAGACTCGCGGATTTATCAACATCAAGTTCGTAAAAAGAATCAACCTCTTTTTATCTCTTAGCTATGTCAAAAAATGACATTTTTATCCTTTTTCTATGAGATGACAGGACTTCCTTCTAGCGCATTCCTAATCCTAGTATGTCGATTGTGAAGAAGACTATTTGACTTGCCGCCGGCTTTCTTGGTTTTTTATCCAAATTGGGGCGGTGCGACTATCTTACTATTGTAAGATTTCAATGTCCGAAAATGCATCAATACCAAGAGTTTTTGATTAATTCAATTCGGCTAGATACTAGGCATAAGTAAGCGAGAAATTGCAGGGAAAACGAGGGGAATAAATAATTCTAGGAGAGGTTTTTAGTCTTTGACACAAGAAAAGGAAGTTTCTACACCCCTTTCTTGTGTCGAAATAAGACGGATTCTTGATTCTGTTCGGCAAAGATCTCTAGTCTTAGTTTCTATTTTTCGAGGTGTACCCGAACTTCTTTTTCGATTTCTATTTATTGCGTCTCTACTTATTCTATAATGTCTAATATAATCCAGTGGTGGACCAAGAAAAAAGAGGGGTTAATTTTTTGAGTAAATAGAA